GGATTCAAAATAAAATAAAGGTAGGCGGGGAATAACCTTTTTTATGACAAGTTTCAAATTAGTAAAGTATATCCCTAGGATAAAGAAGAAGAAAAATGGGCTAAGGAAACTCGCAAGGAAAGTTCCAACCGATCGTTTACTTAAGTTTGAGCGAGTTTTCAAAGCACAAAAACGTATAAATATGTCTGTTTTCAAAGCACAAAGAGTTCTTGATGAGATTCGCTGGCGTTACTACGAGGAAACTGTTATGATACTGAACCTCATGCCTTATCGAGCGTCTTATCCCATCTTAAAGTTGGTTTATTCGGCAGCAGCGAATGCTACTCATTATAGGGATTTCGACAAAGCAAATTTATTCATTACTAAAGCCGAAGTCAGTAGGAGTACTATTATGAAAAAATTCAGACCTCGTGCTCGAGGACGTAGTTTTCCCATAAAAAAAAGCATGTGTCATATAACAATTGTACTAAATATAGTAAAGAAATAAAGAAATCTAACTAACCTTTAGATCCATCTAAGATTTCGATTCCCAGTAAAAAAAAATATAGATATAGAAAAATATGGGACAAAAAATAAATCCACTCGGTTTCAGACTTGGTACAACCCAAAAACACCATTCCTTTTGGTTCGCACAACCAAAAAATTATTCTGAAGGTCTACAGGAAGATAAAAAAATAAGGGATTGTATCAAGAACTATATACAAAAGAATAGGAAAAAGAGCTCGAATAGAAAACTAGAATCAGACTCAAGTTCCGAAGTAATTACACATAATAAAAAAACGGACTCAGGTTCAAGTTCTGAAGTAATTACACGTATAGAAATTCAAAAAGAAATCGATACGATCCACGTCATAATCCATATTGGGTTCCCCAATTTATTAAAGAAAAAAGGAGCAATCGAAGAATTAGAGAAAGATATACAAAAGGAAATTAACTCTGTAAACCAGAGACTTAATATTTCTATCGAAAAAGTTAAAGAGCCTTATAGACAGCCTAACATTCTTGCAGAATATATAGCTTTCCAATTAAAAAATAGAGTTTCATTCCGAAAGGCAATGAAAAAAGCCATTGAATTAACTAAAAAAGCAGATATAAAGGGAGTCAAAGTAAAAATTGCGGGTCGTCTCGGAGGAAAAGAAATTGCACGTGCCGAATGCATCAAAAAGGGTAGACTTCCCCTCCAAACAATTCGCGCTAAAATTGATTATTGCTGCTATCCAATTCGAACTATCTATGGAGTATTAGGTGTAAAAATTTGGATATTCGTAGACGAAGAATAACTAATCTTATCTTAGCATTCTGTCCAGTGATAGAATAAAAAATAACAAGAGACTTTTTTTCCTGAAATCCCTGAAAAAAAAAAGAATAAATTCTACCTCTTTCTATAAGATTTAATGAAAATTGATAAATCATTTAATATAATTGCTATGCTTAGTGTGCGACTCGTTATTTTTTTTTAAGAAAAAACTTAGTAATTATAGAAAATTAACTACTAACCAACCTATTGCTTCGTATTGTCGATATCCTAACTAAGAAACAGTCACTATATGAATAAATACCTCTATTATAAATGAATAGATGTATCATATAGTTGTAGCAACTGCTTTTTCTCTAAAAAAGAAATGATATTCTAGGTTGTGAAGTAAAACTAAAGGGATGTGGATAAAGGGAGGGATGATAGAAAGAAGGAAGAAGAATTAAGTAAGATATAGGATTCCAATATGTATGGTCTATGAATTGCATCAAAAAAAGCAATGTGATAAAGCATCAATATAATAAAACTAATAGAGAATTAGAAATCGTAACTTTAAATTAAAATAAGAACTATAAATTTAAAGCAATAATAAAGAATAAAGAGCCAACCGGATTAATAAAACTGAGAAAATTAACTCGGAAAGAAATTTTGTTGAAGCTCCATTGTGGAATTCAGACCTAACCATTCAAGGAGAAGCAGTGGGAACGACGGAACCCATGATTCGATAGGATTTTATTGAAAAGAATCCTAATATTTCATTGGGTGGGATGGCGGAGCAAACCAACAAAATTGTCTTATTTCGTAAGGTTATAAATTACCAAATAAGATAAGACAGGAAAGAGTCAATATTCGCCCGCGAAATCCTTATTGAATTAGAATACTTTACCATTATTCAATAAGAATAAAAAAACCTAACTTTTTCTATTATCTATTAATGTGTATCTATCCCTAATATTTTATTATGGAATTAGATAAATTTGCACGCTTTATCATTTCATTCGCGAGGAGCTGGATGAGAAGAAACTCTCATGTCCAGTTTTGCAGTAGAGATGGAACTAAGAAAGAACCATCGACTATAACCCGAAAAGAACCAGATTTCGCAAACAACATCGAGGAAGAATGAAAGGAAAATCCTGCCGAGGCAATCGTATTTGTTTTGGTAGATATGCTCTTCAAGCACTGGAACCTGCTTGGATCACGGCGAGACAAATAGAAGCAGGACGAAGAGCAATAACACGATATGCCCGTCGTGGTGGAAAAATATGGGTACGTCTATTTCCCGACAAACCAGTTACACTAAGACCCACGGAAACACGTATGGGCTCAGGAAAGGGGTCCCCCGAATATTGGGTAGCCGTTGTTAAACCAGGTCGTATACTTTATGAAATGGGGGGAGTATCCGAAACTGTAGCTAGAGCAGCGATCTCCATAGCTGCCAGTAAAATGCCAATACGAAGTCAATTTATTCGATTAGAAATATAGAACCCTCTAAAACTAAAACGGGTATTGAAGATAAAAAAAAGTTCTGTTTTTCTTTCTGAAAAGACAATATTTCTTTCATCCTTTTGCATTGAAATAACAAATTGAAATCAAAATAATATGATTCAACCTCAGACCCTTTTAAATGTAGCAGATAATAGTGGTGCTCGAAAATTGATGTGTATTCGAGTCATAGGAGCTGCTGGTAATCAACGATATGCTCGTATTGGTGATGTTATTGTTGCTGTAATCAAAGATGCATTGCCGCAAATGCCCCTAGAAAGATCTGAAGTAATCCGAGCTGTAATTGTACGTACATGTAAAGAGTTCAAATGTGAAGACGGTATAATAATCCGCTATGATGACAATGCAGCGGTTATAATTGATCAAAAAGGAAATCCAAAAGGAACTCGAGTTTTTGGCGCGATTGCCGAGGAATTGAGAGAATTGAATTTTACCAAAATAGTTTCATTAGCTCCTGAAGTATTATAAATACTAGTTAGGTGAAATTTAGATCAAAGAATAAATTTAGTAGATTGTGTTTTACGTATATGTTTTAAAATCAAAAATGAAAAGAAAAAAAAAGAAAACATGTTGATTATAGAAAAATTTGGAGGAACCTAGAATTAGAGTCTTATGGGCAAGGACACTATTGCTGATTTACTAACCTCTATAAGAAACGCGGACATGAATAAAAAAGGAACAGTTCGAGTAATATCTACAAATATTACCGAAAACATTGTTAAAATACTTCTACGAGAGGGTTTTATTGAAAGTGTTAGGAAACATCAGGAACGTAACAGATATTTCTTGGTTTCAACTTTGCGACATCAAAAGAGAAAGACTAGAAAAGGAATATATAGAACAAGAACCTTTTTAAAGCGTATAAGCCGACCCGGTTTACGAATTTATACCAACTATCAAGGAATTCCTAAAGTTTTGGGTGGAATGGGAATTGCTATTCTTTCTACTTCTCGAGGGATAATGACGGATCGAGAGGCTCGACTAAACAGAATTGGAGGAGAAGTCTTATGTTATATATGGTAATCGCCGTGCCTATAGTGCCCGAATTCTCTCTCGACCTTCCTATGAATTCTATCTCGACCTTCCTATTTTGAAAATAAAAATGGAAAAATAGGAGAAAAAAAAAATGACAGAAAAAAAAAATAGGAGAGAAAAAAAAAACCCGAGAGAAGCAAAAGTCACTTTCGAAGGTTTAGTTACAGAAGCCCTACCCAACGGAATGTTCCGCGTTCGGCTAGAGAATGATACCATCATCCTGGGCTATATTTCAGGAAAGATCCGTTCTAGTTCTATACGAATACTGATGGGGGATAGGGTCAAAATTGAAGTAAGTCGTTATGATTCAAGCAAGGGACGTATAATTTATAGACTTCCCCATAAAGATTCGAAGCGTATCGAAGACTCGAAGGGTATCGAAGATTTGAAGGATAGCGAAGATTTGAAGGATACCACAGATTCAAAGGATTAGGTTTTCTTTTTTTCTAGGGTAAAAAATTGAAGTTCAAAAATTAAAGCGAAGAGACTTATTTTTTCAAAAAGATTAGATTCATAGTTTAAGAAAGGATACGGAAATATGAAAATAAGAGCTTCCGTTCGTAAAATTTGTACAAAATGTCGACTGATTCGTAGGCGTGGACGAATTAGAGTCATTTGCTCTAATCCGAAGCATAAACAAAGACAGGGGTAATCTTTCGAAAAAGAACTTTACTTTCTAAAAATGAAAAAAGTACCCGCGGAAATGTTCAAACTCCAAATAAAATAATTTTAAATAATTAAAGTAAAGGGTATATTTTACCCTGAAACGGATATCTTTGTATCTTTTTTTCTTTTTGTTATTTCTAACTCATATTTATGAGATAATAAAATATGGCAAAAGCTATACCAAAAATTGGTTCACGTAAGAAAGCGCGTATTGGTTTACGTAGGAATGCACGTTTTAGTTTACGGAAGAGTGCACGTAGAATAACAAAAGGGGTTATTCATGTTCAAGCTAGTTTCAACAATACCATTATAACTGTTACAGACCCGCAAGGTCGGGTGGTTTTCTGGTCCTCCGCAGGTACTTGTGGATTCAAAAGCTCAAGAAAAGCATCACCCTATGCTGGTCAAAGAACAGCAGTAGATGCTATTCGTACAGTAGGTTTGCAACGAGCAGAAGTTATGGTAAAGGGCGCTGGTAGTGGAAGAGATGCCGCATTACGAGCCATTGCTAAAAGCGGTGTGCGATTAAGTTGTATACGGG